TCCATCTTGCAAATAAGGCATATCTTGTCTAGGAAAAATTTTTGAAACTATACCCTTATTTCCGTGACGTCCAGCTACTTTATCACCCACTTTTATTTCACGTTTTTGTGAAATATATACACGAATTATTTCTGGATTATAACTAGAACCCCTCCTTTTCTGGATCCATCTCACATCAATAACTCGACCTATACCACCACCTACAGGTAGTTTTAGAGAAGTTTCTTTTGAAGTGGATAGCTGAATACCAAGTATGGCTCGTAATAATCTATCTTCTGGAGCATACGAGGATTCTTTCGACATCTGAGGGGTTAATTTACCTACTAAAATATCGCCCGTCTCCACCCAAGACCCTAACATCACAATCCCGTTTTTATCTAAATTTCGGAGTAAATGCGCCTCTAGATGCGGTATTTCTTTAGTGATTCTTTCAGGCCCTTGGCTTGTCACATGAGTTCGAATTTCATATTGCCGTATGTGAAAAGAAGTATAAATTTCCTCATATACTAGACGCTCATTAATGAGTACTGCATCCTCAGAATTGTAACCTTCCCACGGCATATAAGCTACTAATAGATTTTTTCCCAAAGCGAGTTCGCCACCAATTGTAGCAGCACCATCTGCTAAAATATGGCCCCTTTTAATACATTTACCTCGCACAACTTGGGGTTTTTGATGCATACAAGTATTTTTGTTGGAACGTTGATATGTAACTAAAGGAATACTTAATGTATTTTTATTGCCCGACAAAATAATCTTGTCAGTATCGGTATACAGGATCTTTCCCTCATTTTCGGCTATAGCGGGAACCCCGGAATCGAGAGCCACTTGGCCTTCTAATCCAGTTCCAACAATGCACTTTTCCGATCGAGAAAGCGGAACTGCTTGACGTTGCATATTAGAACTCATTAACGCACGATTCGCATCATTGTGTTCGATAAAGGGAATTAGGGAAGCTCCAAGAGAAAAATATTGGAGTGTAAAAATACTTCGAAAATGAACTTGCTCCCACTCAATAGTGAGGAATTCTTGACGGTATCGCGCCGGAACAATCTGTTCTTCTTGACTCCCTCGATTCAGTGCCAAAGAATTTCCTGTTGATACCATATAGTATTCATCTTTATTTGGCGATAAGTAAAGCATTCGTACTTTTTTTGATCTCTCAGAGATTTCATAAAAGGGGCTTTGTAGAGCCCCCCAATGACCAATCCTCGCATGAATTGCTAAGGATCCTATAAGTCCAACATTGATTCCTTCGGACGTATCAATAGGGCAAATGCGGCCATAGTGACTAGGATGGATATCTCGTATCCGGAAACTAGCAGTTCGCCCGGTTAATCCTCCAGGACCCAGAAAACTCACCTTTCTCCCATGAACTATTTGTGTCAATGGATTAGTTCGATCCAAAACTTGAGATAATGGATGTAATCCGAAAAACGATTCATAAGTACTTGTTAATGTAGTTGAAGTTACTAAATTCTGGGGAATCGGTATCAATTTATGTCTAATTGCTCCACACATAGTTCCTCTAACCATATTTTCTAAACGAACCAGGGCCAATCCGAATTGATCTTGTAAGAGATCCGCTACAGAACGAATACGTTTATTTTTCAAATGATTCATATCATCAAGTATACCCATTCCAAACTTCATTCCAATCAAACGATCCGTGGCTGCCAATATATCTCGCGGTAACAAAAATGTATTCTTCGGAGGTATATCAAGATTCAGTCTACGATTCATATTTCGCCGACCTATTCTTCCTAATTCACACCTTTGTTGAAAAAATTTCTTTTGTAATTCCTTGCACAAGGATTCAGAAAATACTGGATCTCCTCCTATACAAGCAAATTGTTGATAAAATTCTAAAATGGCATTTTCCTTTGACTTAAAAATTTTTTTCTCCTTATCATTCAAAAAATACAAGAAAATTTCAGGGTAAAAAACATTCTCGAGAGTTTCTCTTAGACTCGAGCCCATAGCCGATGATAGAACTAGAATAGATATTTTCTGTTTCCTACTCACACGAGCCCATATCCTTGCTTTTCTATCAATCTCTAATTCTAATCTTCCCCCCCAATCTGATATTATGGTGCCGGTATAGACTGAAATTCCATTATGGTCCAATTCTGACCGGTAATAGATACCAGGGCTTTGCAATATTTGATTGATAACAATTCTGTATATTCCATTTATTATAGAAGTACCCAGGGAATTCATTAAAGGAATGTTTCCAATAAAAATAGTTTGTTCTTGCATATCCCTACAGGTTTTCCAAATTAATCCCGCGGATACATATAATTCAGAAGAATATGTGAGTGATTCATATAGAGCGTCTTTTTCCGTTATTAAGGGTTCTACCAATTGATAGGTTTCCACAAATAATTGAAATTCAAGTTCTTGATCGGTATCTTCAATTTTTGGAAACTTATAAAATTCTTCTGTTAAGCCCCGATTAATAAACCTAGAAAACCCTTCAAATTGTATCTCATTAAATCCGGGTATTGTAGACATTTCTTCATTTCCACTCCCAAGCATTTTTTAACTCCCCCCCCCCCTTTTTGCTTATTTTTCATCAAATAATCTGGATCAATATAGCAATGAAGGAATTTCTTTTTTGTTTACTAAATCACATGAAATTTTACGTATAGGAATTTGCACCAAATACAAACAGAAAGGGGTCATTCCACTGAGATTTAGGGTGCTTTGTATATAATATCAAAACAAAAACTGAGTGAATTTCTACCATTATTATGATATTCCGTATTCCAATCCAATAGAATACTTTAAATGTAACTCTATTCAATATTTGATCTGTTCAATGAGATAAAGACAAAATAATCGTAAAAAATAAAATCTATAATTTATTTTTTAGTACTTATTCCTGGATTCAATTGTTCAAAAAAGAATGAGCAAAAAAGAGAGAATCTTTTTTTACTCGAATTCATAGAATATGTAACTGTTAAAATGTATAAGTAAAAAAAAAGGGGGTTCTTTTTATTAAGAATGCACAGGGATTATTACAGCATATATGCCCCTCTTTTTTTATTATATTACAGTTTTATTCGGAACAGCAACGGCCATGTTTTATCAAGATTTCTCTTTATTCAAGCTATTCAAGAAAAATTGTAAAAAGTGAAGTACGAGAATTTCATTTAAATTCCATATATTTAAATTCCATATAAACATGGGGATCCCGATAAGATACTTGATCAGATAATATCTGTGTAATAATGTCAATTATGGGGTTTACATATACCTATAATAGCTCTTATAATTTAATAGCTCTTATAATTGAAATTCATACGCGTTTCTTTAACTCCCTATCAGTACTTATATGATTAAGTAATCATAACGAAAATACAGTTTTAGATGGAAATCTAAAAATTGTTCATGAATTTCCAATCAATAGTTAACGGTTCAAATTTGTGCTAATTTTTTGGTTTTGTAACTGAAAACTTTATTTATTTTTCAATAGAAGGAATAAAGAATAATTTAATTTTTTTTTAAGAAAGGGATTAAAGAAAAAAGGATCCAAAATACAATAAAAAAGCACAAGAGGAAATTTTGTCATTTATTTTAGATCGTTTTGGCGGCATGGCCGAGCGGTAAGGCGGGGGACTGCAAATCCTTTTTCCCCAGTTCAAATCCGGGTGTCGCCTGATAACCAAAAGAATAAAAATCCCTTATTCTGTTTTGATAATTTGCTATGTTCCGCAGCAAGTTTAGGAAAAAACTCTGGATACTTGCTAGATTCTAAGTATCTGGGGAGTCATGGTCTATAAAATGCCTTCAATTAAAGTTTAAGATTAGAGTCGTGAAAAAAAAAAACGTTGTATGATAGCCCATTAGACTACTAATGTAGTGTCTACCGGCGAAGTCTTAGATTGGATAGGAAAAATTCAATTGTTAGTTGTGCAAAGGGTGGAAGATAGATACTTTGTATACAGACTCATGAAACTTTATAAGTACTCTGGCATGCAATCAATTTAGTTTTTATTTAGTATATATAAATTAAAAATAAATTTTGACTTTAACCTCTATTCAAGAACATAATAATACGTACTCAAGTGGTTCATAGGGAAAATCGAAGATGGTAAGATTTAAATCAAAAAGAAATAAAACAGCGATAGATCATATATAATGATCTATCTTGATTCTATAATATAGTTTTTTGACTTAATGAAAAGACACAAAAGTAAAGAATGGGTCTTATTATTATGACATGTTCTTAACATTCCTTTTTTGTTACTTCTACTCCTTCAACGGCTGTTTATGCTTATTTTGCTTGTGCTTACTGTTTTCCTATAAATTTTATAAAAAAAAGAACTGTATTAATTGTATTTGGATTCGTTGATCAATAGTGTTTGATCAACCCCCCCCCTTTGACTATGCGGTAGAAATTCTACTATTATTAGTGAACAATTATTAATTTAAAGAGATCGAGGACACAACTCACATGGATATAGTAAGTCTCGCTTGGGCTGCTTTAATGGTAGTCTTTACATTTTCCCTTTCACTCGTAGTATGGGGAAGAAGTGGACTCTAGAAGTACAAATAATTAAGTTTGGGAATAAAACAGGATTACTTTTTTTTTAGACCATTCTGTTCTCCAAATACGTTATTTTAAATTTTACTTTTATTCCTTCATTGATTTCAATCGTTCTTTCACTGGATATCACAATTCATAAAAAAAAATAAGAAATAGAATAGGAAGGGTAAAAATTTTATTTAGGATTATTTCAGAATGATTTTAATCAACTCAAACATAAATTTGATATATATGAAGATAATAGTGTCGATTGATAGATATTAAACTAACCTGTATCTTCAAACACTTAACTTGTTATAGTACAATAACAATACTAGATAATATGGTAAAAAAAACGTTCTACCATACTATCTAGTATCTCATAGATTGCTGCTTTCATAGAATACTGAGGGGTATAGGTCAATAATTAAACCACGAAACTTATACCCTTTTTTTATTTCTTCGCTGCAATCATTGATAAGAACTAAAAAGTAACAAGTTTAAGTTTTAATTAAAGTTAATCACTTTGACTTACTGTTTTTACGTATATTATAAGTAAAAAAGCAGTAGGGACTAAAATGAACAGTGCAGTAGCAATAAATGCGAGAATATTTACTTCCATAATTTTTTTATTTAATTCGCAATAACTCGGGATTTAATCCCATAGAGATGATAAATCTTTTGGCTGTTAATTCAATCGGATGAATATACACTCGATGTAATTGAATTGGATCAATATCATGAATAAGAATATCTGACAAATTGATTCATCGTCAAGAATTGAATAGCATAAACACGTAAAGATCTTTTATCCATACCATACTGAATTCTAACGTAAATTCCTGATAAAATCAAAAACACCTTTAACTTTATTTTTATTTAAAGTTTTCATTCTTTCTTTTCGTGGATTTGGCTCCATCGGGACTGACGGGGCTCGAACCCGTAGCTTCCGCCTTGACAGGGCGGTGCTCTGACCAATTGAACTACAATCCCAAGGAAATAATAGAATAAAGTGTATAATACACGTATTCGTATGATTTTACTCAAATGCTTTCCAATATGTTATTTAGCAAGACCAGCATGGATAATTAATAATCTGTTCATTATTTCCAAATAAATAGGATAGTTAATCTTTCAAATAAAAAGTTATTTTTTTATTTCCTCTTTTCCTTAGACTTTAGACTTACGGATCTTAAGATATTAATCTAGATCATTATCAAGACCAAAACTTGTCAGAAAAAAAAAAATAGTGATATTGGTAAAGATAAAATATAGCACTATCCAGATCTAAAAATTTGACGTTTTTTCTATTGAGATCGCGCATTTTTGAAGACCAACACATAGGTTCTATCATTTCATGGTGGATCCGCGAATTATTGGGCCGAGCTGGATTTGAACCAGCGTAGACATATTGCCAACGAATTTACAGTCCGTCCCCATTAACCACTCGGGCATCGACCCGGGAAAAATCAATCCAGGCTTAGTGATAATCCACGATCAACTTCCTTTCGTAGTACCCTACCCCCAGGGGAAGTCGAATCCCCGCTGCCTCCTTGAAAGAGAGATGTCCTGAACCGCTAGACGATGGGGGCATACTTTCACAACCGCCATCATACTATGATCATAGTATGATCAGTTTTTTGAAATTGTCAATATAATGAAATCATATGAATCAATCTGAAAGATCTTTAGATCTGTCACAATTATATATAATTTTTTTTATTCCTCAATCGTTCAGTCTAAATCTATATTATATAATTCCATAAAAAATTATATTTTAATTTTTTCTCTAAGAATTTGGAGAACAAGCATAATCACTTTATTAATCATTCGAGGAAATCTTTTATATTTAGGTTGAATTAATAGTACATATATTAATCAAATTTATTTTGTTATGATGGGAATTAGGGTCCGGCTTGAAAAAAGTACTTTGCATTGATATTTTTGAAATTAAAAAAGAACCCTTTTACTTATACTCAAAAGTATACCCTAATAACTAAAACTAAACTAAATTATATAACTCTAATTTAGAGTCTCTGAATGAACCACTATAGGTTTAAAAGAGAAAAAGATATTACAACGTATAAGATCTATATATATATAATATGTATATACACTAAATACATAGCGATCTATTGAAAAATAGATTCAATCATGCCCTTTTAACTCAGTGGTAGAGTAACGCCATGGTAAGGCGTAAGTCATCGGTTCAAATCCGATAAGGGGCTTTGGTTTTTCATAAAATTACCACGGTAGCATTCATATTTGAAGGGATAATATAATTTTTTTTATTTGTAATAAAAAAGTGAAAAATTTTATTAATTTATAATTATACTTAAACTATATTTCTATTAATTAGAATGAATTATAATTCTAGTAACAAAAAGGGTTGAACAGTTGTTATTATGTTTGTTATATGTAATATATTAATACTTAATAGTATTAAGTTTATCATGAACAATAATAGGTTGTGTACTTAAATCTCAAGATATTCCTAATTTTTTATTATAGCAATCAATTATAAATCAACAAAAGTAAGTGGACCTAACCCCTTGAATCCGACCTATATCCACTATTCTGATATTAAAATAAAAAATTTGAACAGTGAAGTTTTTTTTATTTTCATATCCTTTTGGACTACACGGTAATCTGTCGATATTGCCGATTAACTCTTTTTGTTCATATAAATTAACAAAACTAGTATAAGTTAGGAATAAATAGCTTTTTTCTTTACAGAAAAGAGTTTATTCTAAGTTACAAGATAAGAGACGTTTTAACTCTTTTTAGTTCATAATAAAGGAAACAATGTTTTTGTTCCGACAATGTAAAATGGGTGTGAGAAAAAGTAAACTATAAAGTAATAAAATATATGAGGCTGAATTAGTTTAATACACATATAAATTAGAAGAAGCTAATCTTTGGAAAAAGTTTTTGAAATTTTCCAAAGGAATTCCGGAATAAAATTAGGT